GGTATAGACCTAATTCTTATACAAAGAAAACTCTTCCGCTTCACTTTGTTTTGCTTTCCCTAGAATCTCTAGAAAAAACAATTGCTCTATCCTTTATTTAAGGATAGTCAGAGACTATTAAATAAAAAAGAAAATACTTACTATTAATTAATTCGATTAGAATCTAATTGAAATAGGATGACTAATGTATGCAGCCTAATGAGGAAGAATACTAAAAAAAAGAACACTATTTCAGAATTATGAAACAAAATATCCAGTTTTATTATTTACTCTTTCTTTTTTTTTTATTTTCTTTCGATTTTTTCTATTTACTATTTAAATTAAATTAAAATTAAATTAAAGTAAATTAAAATTAAAGTGTATCCATTTAGATAATGTATATTTTTATCTAATATTAATATACTTCAAACAAAATAGGAATTCACAAAATGGAGAAAATCATTGGAGTCATTCTAGGAAAGTCTAGGGACTTAGAGCATATCCTAGTTGAAGGAGGATGGAATTCAAATCAGGTAAGAGATCCTTCCTTCTATTGATTTGATAGAAATTCTTTTTTCTTTTCTTGTCTCTATGATTTTCGATGAATGAGCCTATGGTAAAGCTTTTATCTCTATTCTATGGGGCAAATGACCGTCGAGTCTATAAACAAGTACTAATAAAGAAAAGCAAATTATACTAAAAGAAACATTGGATATCCATCCTAAAATCTAAAAAAAGACATATATATTAGGGCTATACGGATTCGAACCGTAGACCTTCTCGGTAAAACAGATCAAACGGATTATTATCGAAATGATTCGAACTGTTTCAAAGACCCAACATGCATTTTTCTGCATTGGGCTCTTTCATCAACTGGATGTGATGTAAAGATCAGTTAATCTACCATAGTTTTTCTTTACGGAAAGATAATAAGATGGCTCCTTGTGCTCTGATTGATTATTTGTATTATCATCTATCTAGGAGCAATACCAAAGTGTTTCAAAGGAGGATTACCTTGACTTAGGTATGCCTCGGGCTTAAATGAAATCAACCTAAGTGAAATGGAGTCTCTATCGTTCCGCCGCAAGAGTTGACTATGAGACTTCATACACCTTAAAGTTCATAGAACGAAAAGAAGTTTTTTGGAGGCCCTTATCCTCATTACGCCTAGCATTGAGTGGGCTGGATATTCACCTTATCAACTAGCAAATCAATAGGGTTCTATTTGATTAGGCACCTGAATTGGCACCTGAATCGGACTGAACCGACTGTTTGTCAGGCTACTGTTCTCCTATTCTCTCGAATCCATGAAGTAAGACATTGATTTTGCAATAAGATCTGTTATGTTCATTGCATAATAAGTTCCCTTGAAAAGCATTGGCGCACGTGTAAGCGAGTTGCTCTACCGAACTGAGCTATAGCCCTTATCAGAAATATCTTAACATATATAGAATTTCTTGTCAAGATGAATATTCTCTAATGCTGGAGGATATCGCTTTGATTTGTTTACTATATAACATAATAACATACCCATAAATAACATACTAATAACGGATCGGTATTGCTTATAAAAAGGATTCGATCTATAATCGATCGAAGTAATGTGGATTCTTTTATGGTGATAAATTGCCTACTTAACTCAGTGGTTAGAGTACTGCTTTCATACGGCGGGAGTCATTGGTTCAAATCCAATAGTAGGTAGGTAGAAAAATTCTTAGATAGCATTGGACTTACTTCGCTTCGCTATCTAATAACTTTTTCTACCCCTCTTTCCTTTTTCTTTGTATCAATGAAACCTTTGGATTGTCTTCAATTGGATGGGGGAATCCAATTGACAGCCTCGACTCGTATCCTAGCTCGTCTGAGAGCTAGCTTCGCTTGAACTAATTCTTTCGTACCCTCAGCTTTACTCAAGTTAGCTTCGGCTATTTCAAGTGCCTCTTGAGCTTCTTCTGCATCAATGTCACTACCCAGTTCTGCATCATTCCCTAAAATAATGATCTCATTATTAACTATTCTCGCAAAACCGCTCCACAGAACCGCTGTTAACCATTGGTCGTTGAGGAGGCGTATTCTCAAAGGACCCATATCCACAGCTGTGTTAATGGGGGCGTGGTTTGGTAATACACCAATTTGCCCACTATTAGTAGATAAAATGATTTCTTTCACTTCACAATCCCAAATAATTCGTTTAGGAGTCAGTACATAAAGATTTAATTTCATTTCTTCAATTCGCTCTCCTCTTCTAATTTTATAGCTTTCGTGCTAGCTTCATCGATGTTTCCCACCAAATAAAAAGCCTGTTCGGGTAGGCCATCTAATTCTCCGGAAAGGATTAGTTGAAATCCCCTAATTGTTTCTGCAAGACCAACATACTTTCCTGGAGAACCGGTAAAAACTTCTGCCACAAAGAACGGTTGTGATAAGAACCGCTCAATTTTTCGTGCTCTTGCTACAGTTAAACGATCCTCCTCCGATAGTTCATCCAACCCAAGAATTGCGATAATGTCCTGAAGCTCTTTGTAACGTTGTAAAGTTTCCTTAACTCTTTGCGCAGTTTCATAATGTTCGTTGCCAACGATTCGAGGCTGTAACATAGTTGAGGTTGAATCTAAAGGATCTACTGCGGGATAAATACCCTTGGAAGCTAATCCTCTGGAAAGTACAGTAGTAGCGTCCAAATGTGCAAATGTTGTGGCAGGAGCAGGGTCAGTCAAATCGTCTGCAGGTACATAAACTGCTTGGATCGAAGTTATAGATCCCTTTTTGGTAGAAGTAATTCTTTCTTGCAAAGAACCCATTTCTGTACTAAGGGTAGGTTGATAACCCACTGCGGAGGGCATTCGCCCTAATAAGGCGGATACCTCCGATCCTGCTTGAACAAAACGAAAGATATTATCGATGAATAAAAGCACGTCTTGCTTATTAACATCTCGGAAATATTCTGCCATAGTTAGGGCAGTTAAACCAACTCTCATACGAGCTCCCGGCGGTTCATTCATTTGGCCATAGACTAGAGCTACCTTTGATTCCTCAATATTTTTTTCATTAATTACTCCGGATTCCTTCATTTCCATATAAAGATCATTTCCTTCACGAGTCCGTTCCCCGACTCCGCCAAATACGGATACGCCCCCGTGAGCTTTAGCAATGTTATTGATTAATTCCATGATGAGTACTGTTTTACCTACTCCCGCCCCTCCAAATAGTCCGATTTTTCCTCCACGCCGATAAGGAGCTAAAAGATCGACCACCTTAATACCTGTTTCAAAGATAGATAATTTCGTATCTAACTCAATAAAGGCAGGCGCGGATCTGTGAATAGGGAATGTTGCACTAGTATCTACAGGACCCAAATTGTCAATAGGCTCCCCAAGAACGTTAAAAATTCGTCCGAGAGTAGTTCCACCGACTGGAACACTGAGAGGAGCTCCCGTGTCAATCACTTCCATTCCTCTCATCAACCCGTCTGTAGCACTCATAGCTACAGCTCTAACTCGATTATTTCCCAATAATTGTTGTACCTCACAAGTCACATTAATTTGCTTATCAGCAGTGTCTCGACTCTTGACTATCAAAGCGTTATAAATATAAGGCAACTTGCCCGGAGGAAAAGTGATATCCAGCACAGGTCCGATAATTTGATCAATACGCCCTGCGCTTTTTTCTTCAATTGTAGAAACCCCGGGACGCGAAGTAGTAGGATTGGTTTTCATAATTATCACATAATTGTCAAAAAAAAAGAAATTTTTCTTTTTTTTTGTTGAATAATGCCAAATCAAATCAAAAAAAATATCCAAAAATCCAAAAGTCAAAAGGAAATGAATTAGTTAATTCAAAAAATAAAGAAAAGGGGACTAGTACTTGATTTCGTTGCCCAAGCGAATCCCATTCAATCGTTTACTCATGGAATGAGTCCGTTGGAAAGTTCAATCAATCTTTTTTTTTCATATATATTTCACCTTTTGTGAAGGATCTGTGCCTACTCTACTTTCCTATCTAGGACTTCGATATATAAAATATATACTACTGTGAAGTATAGATTGCTGTCAACTTAAGAACTTCTAAAATTGTAAAATAAGATTAGGGATTGATTTGGGTTGCGCTATATCTATCAAAAAGTATACAATAATGATGGATTTGGTGAATCAAATCCATGGTTTAATAACGAACCATGTTAACTTACCACAACAACAAATCAATTCTTATTGAATTCTTATAGTAGAATTACTATAAGATAGAACGTACACAGGGTGTACGCTTTATATACGAATGGAAACATATTCATTAACTTAAGCATACTCTCTTTTTTATTTAATCAGTTAATATTAATTGAATATCCTTCTTTTTAAATTAAGATTTTTGCAAAGGTTTGATTTAGGCCTAATGCACATCGAGTAGACCCTGTCATTGCGAGAATTCTTAATTCATGAGTTGTAGGGAGGGACTTATGTCACCACAAACAGAAACTAAAGCAAGTGTTGGATTTAAAGCCGGTGTTAAGGATTATAAATTGACTTATTACACCCCGGAGTACGAAACCAAGGATACTGATATCTTGGCAGCATTCCGAGTAACTCCTCAGCCCGGGGTTCCGCCTGAAGAAGCAGGGGCTGCAGTAGCTGCGGAATCTTCTACTGGTACATGGACAACTGTTTGGACTGATGGACTTACCAGTCTTGATCGTTACAAAGGACGATGCTATCACATCGAGCCCGTTCCTGGGGAGGAAAGTCAATATATCTGTTATATAGCTTATCCATTAGACCTATTTGAAGAGGGTTCTGTTACTAACATGTTTACTTCCATTGTGGGTAACGTATTTGGTTTCAAAGCCCTACGTGCTCTACGTTTGGAGGATCTACGAATTCCTCCTACTTATTCAAAAACTTTCCAAGGCCCGCCTCATGGTATCCAAGTTGAAAGGGATAAGTTGAACAAGTATGGTCGTCCTTTATTGGGATGTACTATTAAACCCAAATTGGGATTATCCGCGAAAAATTACGGTAGAGCGTGTTATGAGTGTCTACGCGGTGGACTTGATTTTACCAAAGATGATGAAAACGTAAACTCACAACCATTTATGCGCTGGAGAGACCGTTTTGTCTTTTGTGCCGAAGCTATTTATAAAGCACAGGCCGAAACCGGTGAAATCAAGGGGCATTACTTGAATGCGACTGCAGGTACATGCGAAGAAATGATTAAGAGAGCTGTATTTGCGAGGGAATTAGGGGTTCCTATTGTAATGCATGACTACATAACCGGAGGATTCACCGCAAATACTAGTTTGGCTCATTATTGCCGCGACAACGGCCTACTTCTTCACATTCACCGAGCAATGCATGCAGTTATTGATAGACAAAAAAATCATGGTATGCATTTCCGTGTATTAGCTAAAGCATTGCGTATGTCTGGGGGAGATCATATCCACGCCGGTACAGTAGTAGGTAAGTTAGAAGGGGAACGCGAAATGACTTTAGGTTTTGTTGATCTATTGCGCGATGATTTTATTGAAAAGGATCGTGCTCGCGGTATCTTTTTCACTCAGGATTGGGTATCCATGCCAGGTGTTATACCGGTTGCTTCAGGGGGTATTCATGTTTGGCATATGCCAGCTCTGACCGAAATCTTTGGGGACGATTCCGTATTACAATTTGGTGGAGGAACTTTAGGACACCCTTGGGGGAATGCACCTGGTGCAGCAGCTAATCGGGTGGCTTTAGAAGCTTGTGTACAAGCTCGTAACGAAGGGCGCGATCTTGCTCGTGAAGGTAATGAAATTATCCGACAAGCTTGCAAATGGAGTCCTGAACTAGCCGCAGCTTGTGAAGTATGGAAGGCGATCAAATTCGACTTCAAGCCGGTAGATACCATCGATTAAGTAGATATAAAGAAGGTTTAAACAAAAAAGAAGCGAAATAGAAAGAAAAAATTCAGTTACGAAATGCAGTAATTCTTCCTTATTCTTCTAATTGATTGCAATTAAATTCGGCTCAATCTTTTTTTTCTAAAAAAAAGATTGAGCCGAATTTAAATAGATCTTGATATGATTATGAAACTTGACAAATCGAGATTCTTCTATTCTATATATCTAGAATATAGAAAGGTATAATACAATAAACAAATAACTAGAATATAGAAAGGTATAATACAATAAACAAATAAAAAGCAAAATAGAGTATTATCATACGATAATGGAATCAAATACGCAGTATTTACAGAAAAGAGCCTTCGTTTATTGGGAAAGAATCAATATACTTCTAATGTCGAATCGGGATTCACTAAGACAGAAATAAAGCATTGGGTCGAACTCTTCTTTGGTGTTAAGGTAGTAGCTGTGAATAGCCATCGACTACCCGGAAAGGGTAGAAGAATGGGACCTATTCTGGGACATACAATGCATTACAGACGTATGATCATTACCCTTCAACCGGGCTATTCTATTCCACTTCTACTTTTTCATTAAATTTAATGAATGAAATTAAAGGGTATTCTGAAAAAGGTATTTCTTTCATTTTCACAATTGCTTTCTTTTGAATCCAATTTGAAGTTTGATTAGAAGGATAGAAAGGTCATGAGAGTGGGAAAAGCAAAATCGAAATTTTTTAATTAGTTCCCTTTTTTGCAATTTTCTTATTATTCATTCCATTCATTTTTTTCTTTTTCAAACTAAAAAATACAATAGTCAATATTCCTTATAATAGATATACTTAATTATATCTTAAGAATCTTAAGATATATTTCGAATAGATAGAAATAGTAAATTTGAATTGAGACATCTATTCTATGACGGATTTTCCCTCTATTTTCGTGCCTTTAACAGGCTTAGTATTGCCGGCATTTGGAATGGCTTTTTTATTTCTTTATCTGCAGGAAAATAAAATTGTCTAGAATGGGGTGGGGCAAAATTTTCTCAATGTATTTTCAGGATCATAATACAGATATTTTTTAGTGTAAGTAATATAATAGGGTACGTAGCTCTTTATACACACAAATGAAAAACGTCTATGGATGCAGATAGGCTACAAGCATAAATGCATATGCGTAGCCGAGTATAGTGAAGTGGATCCACGAAATTTTTTTTTGAATAGAAAATCAATGTATCTAACCAATTTTTTTCACAGGAGTACTAGCTGCTGAAGGTGATTTCAGAATCAAAAAAAGTAAAGTCAAAATCATTTAGCTTATTCTCTCAATTTCAATTAACCGCTGTTGGATTTAGTATATCTAATATGAATTGGCGATCAGAACACATATGGATAGAACTCCTAAAAGGTTCTCGAAAAGGAGGTAATTTTTTCTGGGCCTGTATTCTTTTTCTAGGTTCATTGGGATTCTTAACGGTTGGGGCTTCCAGTTATCTTGGTAAGAATATGATATCCGTATTTCCATCTCAACAAATTCTTTTTTTTCCACAGGGGATCGTGATGTCTTTCTACGGAATCGCGGGCCTATTCATTAGCTCCTATTTGTGGTGCACTATTTTGTGGAATGTAGGAAGTGGTTATGACCGATTCGATAGAAAAGAGGGAATAGTGTGCATTTTTCGTTGGGGATTCCCTGGAATAAAACGTCGCGTCTTCTTTCGATTCCTTGTGCGGGATATCCAATCACTTAGAATTCAGGTTAAAGAGGGTCTTTATCCTCGTCGTATCCTTTATATGGAAATCCGGGGCCATGGGGTCATTCCCTTGACTCGTACTGATGAGAAGTTTTTTACTCCACGAGAAATTGAACAAAAAGCTGCCGAATTAGCCTATTTCTTGCGCGTACCAATTGAAGTATTTTGAGTGCCAATTGCAATTTTTTTTCAATTGTAAGGGGATTCCCAAGTATTTATCTAAAGGAAGGAACAAACTCGGATAAGAGAAAATTGCTTCTAATTAGTTTTGTCCAAGTGAGATATATGGCATAATTTAGATCTAAGAAAGAACCCAATAGAAAGAAATTCCACTAATATACAAAAAGAGAAATAGATACAAACACAAGGTCTCAAACCTTGTTATAGAATTTTTGTTTTGCTTCAAAGAAAAGAACTATCATATAGAGTCAGCGAATGAAATAGAGTCAGCGAATGAAGTGGATTCATTAACAACTCAATTTACAGATCAAAAATGAAAAAAAAGAAAGCATTGCCTTCTTTCCTATATCTTGTATTTATCGTACTTTTACCCTGGGTAGTTTCTTTCTCTTTTAACAAATGTCTGGAACTTTGGATTAAGAATTGGTGGAATACCGGGCAATCCGAAACTCTCTTAACTGATATTCAAGAGAAAAGGATTCTAGAAGGATTTATAGAATTAGAAGAACTTTTTTTCTTGGACGAAATGATAAAAGAGAAACCGAAGACACATGTACAAAAACCTCCTATAGGAATACACAAGGAAATAATACAATTGGCCGAAATAGATAATGAGGATCATCTCCATATCATTTTGCATTTCTCGACAAATCTAATCTGTTTGGCTATTCTAAGTGGTTCTTTTTTTCTGGGTAAAGAGGAACTTGTCATTTTGAATTCTTGGGTTCAGGAATTCTTCTATAACTTAAATGACTCAACAAAAGCTTTTTTTATTCTTTTAGTCACAGATTTTTTTGTTGGATTTCACTCCACCCGCGGTTGGGAACTACTAATTCGTTGGGTCTACAACGATCTTGGATGGGCTCCTAACGAGCAAATTTTCACTATTTTTGTTTGTAGTTTTCCCGTGATTCTAGACACGTTTTTGAAATTTTGGGTCTTTTTTTGTTTAAACCGTCTATCTCCTTCGCTTGTAGTAATTTATTATTCAATTAGTGAAGCATAAACTCACTCATTGGATTTCTTAATATTAATCAAATTCGCGTCTTTCTTCCTTTAGAAGGAAAGCGTTTTCCTTTTTAGCAAAATTCTTTCTATTTCTACCTGCTCAAGGTATTCATCATTCCAGTACAACTATTGCAGTAGAATGACAACAGACTCGTGTATAGGGAACTAGATTAGGTTAGCTACCTATCTAATTTATTGTAGAAATTCCGGGATCCGCGATTGGACATGGAAAATAGAAATACTTTTTCTTGGTTAAAGGAACAGATGATTCGATCGATTTCTGTATCGATCATGATATACGTAATAACTCGGACATCCATTTCAAATGCATATCCCATTTTTGCGCAACAGGGTTATGAAAACCCGCGGGAAGCAACTGGACGAATTGTATGTGCTAATTGCCATTTAGCTAATAAGCCCGTGGATATTGAAGTTCCCCAAGCTGTGCTTCCCGATACTGTATTTGAGGCAGTTCTTCGAATCCCTTATGATATGCAGCTGAAACAAGTTCTTGCTAATGGGAAAAAGGGAGGGTTGAATGTAGGTGCTGTTCTTATTTTGCCCGAGGGATTCGAATTAGCGCCGCCCGACCGTATTTCTCCTGAGTTGAAAGAAAAGATAGGAAATCTATCTTTTCAGAGTTATCGTCCCAATAAAAAAAATATTCTTGTGATAGGCCCTGTTCCCGGTAAGAAATATAGTGAAATTGTCTTTCCCATTCTTTCCCCCGATCCCGCTACGAAAAAAGACGTTCATTTCTTAAAATATCCCATATATGTAGGGGGAAACCGAGGAAGGGGACAAATCTATCCTGATGGTAGCAAGAGTAACAATACGGTTTATAATGCTACGTCAACAGGCATAGTAAAAAAAATACTACGTAAAGAAAAGGGGGGATATGAAATATCCATCGTCGATGCGTCGGATGGACACCAAGTGATTGATATTATACCTCCTGGGCCAGAACTTCTTGTTTCAGAGGGGGAATCGATCAAGCTTGATCAACCATTAACAAGCAATCCTAATGTGGGCGGGTTTGGTCAGGGGGATGCAGAAATAGTGCTTCAGGATCCATTGCGCGTCCAAGGCCTTTTGTTCTTCTTCGCATCTGTTATTTTGGCACAAGTTTTTTTGGTTCTCAAAAAGAAACAGTTTGAAAAAGTGCAATTGTACGAAATGAATTTCTAGATTCCGGAATTTCTTACCATTAAG